AATCAGACCCTCTTCCGGTGGAAGAACAGGTAGCTACTATTTATACTGGAGCTAATGGATATCTTGATCCGTTAGAAATTGGACAAGTAAAGAAATTTCTCGTTCAGTTACGTACTTACTTAAAAAAGAATAAACCTCAATTCCAAGAAATTATATCTTCTACCAAGATATTCAACGAGCAAGCGCAAGCCCTTTTGAAGGAAGCTATTCAGGAACAGATCGAACTGTTTCTCCTTCAGGAACAAAGATAAATTTCTCACTCTTATTCTTAGTACAAGATAAAGAGTTGAGAAAGAATTCTGATTTGAATCATTCAAAATAGCTTTCTTGTTAAAAAAAAAATTGCGTCCAATAGGATTTGAACCTATACCAAAGGTTTAGAAGACCTCTGTCCTATCCATTAGACAATGGACGCTTTTAATTCCTATTTTCTTCTTTCGCATTCTCTTTTCGTAAAAAGTGGAATTACGATTATACGAAAAAATATTTTAGGGAAAAAAAGAAGGATGCATACAAAAAAGGATGATGTATAATAAGGAATATGGAGCGGGTAGCGGGAATCGAACCCGCATCGTTAGCTTGGAAGGCTAGGGGTTATAGTCGACGTTGGTTGATCATTTTGAACGTCTCTAATTCAAAACCGAACATGAAATTTTGGCTTCATTCGGCTCCTTTATGGAAGATCTATGTATTCCAAGAAAAAATAAGATCCATAACATCTATGTCGGCCTTTTTTTATCTGAATGCATTCAATTCAGATATACTCGCTTTCTAGATGATCCCTCTAGAGGAGTAGGATTATATCAAATCTTTCTAGTCTAGTTTCTTCGTTCCCTATTTCTACTCACAGGATCCTGAGGAAAAGAATTTGGTTTCCACCGAGCTGAAACAATATAATATGCCAATGATTCTAGTAAACCAAAACCATCGTTTTATAGCTAAAGGCCTCAATCTCTCCTTTACAACATAAAAATGGAAGATCTAGTTACGATTGGAAATACGCTTTTGTATCTTTATCCATATATCCTTTACTCATACTTATTCAATTGTTCAATTGGAACAATTGATCCAATGCAAAAAATTATGCTTCGCGACCCCAGAATCCCCCCTTTTTTTATTCAATTTATAATTTACTTTTGGATACAAATCGCGAGAATGTATATATTTCCTCCAATATGCCCTTGAGAGGTAAAGGATTAAACCTAAAAAAAAAATAAAGTTTTTGTTCGGAATCTAAAAAAATGGAAAGACCCCTTAACTATTTAAGTTAAAAATAGAACGAATCACACTTTTACCACTAAACTATACCCGCTACTCTTTTATATATTGTATATAAATAGAGGACTGTTTGTCGAACAAAGGAGTGAGACACAATCAAGATAGCATGAAAATTATAGCGTTGACGTGTATTGTATTTCGACCCGCCGTTAATTTTAAGAAAAAAATAGGTGAAGAGCAAAAAGCGTATCTTATTTAAAGAACATAATAAAGTTATAATTATACTTTTCATTTGCTGGAAAGTAATTACTGACAGTTCCGTTCCGAAGAAGAAGTAAATGAGCTATTTCTAATGTTATACTGATAATGAATTATTTAGAAGAAATTCTAAATATTAGAAATATGTATGTTTAATAGTTGAGTTTATTGTTTATTTTATATATATATATGCCCATATGTGTTTTTTATTCCACTTTTTAAAGTAATTAAATTTAGATATAAAAAAGTAATAATAAAATAGAAATTCTTAATAATAAGAAATGACAACTCCATCATATCATAGATATGGGGATGTAAATTGACCCTATTACTGCTTTACTAACAAGTATTTACGATTTTATATCAAATCGTGATTCAATTTTTGGATCTATAAATAATTGATTTGTTGAAACAAAAAAATAAGTAATGGCCCGGCCAGTACTCCAGTACTTTAGGGGGCCGGGGGAATAAACCTTTTGTACAAAATCAACGAAGTAAGGTATTCTTTCTATTTATATTAGCGATATCTCTTTCGAATCATTATATAAATTGAATTGCTGATTTTTTTGTTTGATATCTTATCTTTTTTATATATTATCTTTTCATTTTATATATTGGTTTATATATTGTTATTTTGATATATACTTATAATAAGTAAGGAAGGAAAAACAAGGGTTTTTTGATCAATCTTTACTAAAAATTCACGTGTCACATCACATAAAAAATCTTACATTTTTTAATTCGGAGAGATGGCTGAGTGGACTAAAGCGGCGGATTGCTAATCCGTTGTACAAGTTATTTGTACCGAGGGTTCGAATCCCTCTCTCCCCGCTCCGTTTGATCACTTGATACTTTCGAATTAAAAAAATCTCAATCACTTTTTTTATTTTATAAAAAAATATATAGAATAAAAAAATAATGAAAAAAACAATAAAAAACGAAAAATCGATTATGTTTATTCTTCACGTCCAGGATTACGTCCTGGATCGTTAGATAAGAATCCAAAGATGAAGAGAGAAACAAAAAATATCACTACTGTATAAACGAATAGTTTGAGAGTAAGCATTACACAATCTCCAAGATAAGATCATTTTTATTTATTTTTATTTGTGAAAGGGGGAATAGATTACCTAATTTTATTTTTTTTTCACCACATACGCTATTTTAAATTTTGACATGACACTTCAAAAAAAAAATTAAAATATATATATATATTTTATATATATATAAGTGTTTTCTTAAAAAAAGTAATTTTCACTAATTTATTTGTAATAAGATTCTGAGTCTTTGTTAGAAAAATTTTATTGTTATATCTACAATTAGGTATTGTGGAGAACCTAATAAAGTCTTTGTTCACTGGAAGGTCAGAACAAGAAAATAAATGGATCAAAATTAATTGCTGCAATTATTTAATAGAAAAAATTTCTATTTTTGAATCAATCAAAGGTTCGTAATATAATATAAGACTTATCCAATCTTATTAATTTCATTTTTCTAATTATTTTTGATTAAAAATAATTAATTTAGGAAAATCTTAAAGATTTCATCGAAAACTTACAGCAGCTTGCCAAACAAAGGCTAAGAGAAAAAAGAGTAGAGGTATGATAGGCATAACGTCTATGATTGGGTTGAAAAAGGCATAAGCCTCGGGCAATTTTGCGAAGAAAAAACTACTTGAATAAAAGGCAGAATTAATACAGATACCGATTAAACTAAAGATATTAAGCATAAGAAACATTTTGTTCTTGTAGATTAGATAATTTGATTGAATTCTTTTTATAATATAAGGTAAAAATTAAAAAGTAAGTTCCAAAAAATCTCCCTTTTATTTGAACTTTCCAAAACCAAATATCTTATCCCTTTTTCAATTCTCAAACGAGAATACAAGGAATTGTACTTTCATACAATATTTTAATTGAATTCCATGTAATGATCAATTACACCTTTTTGGATTCTATATATACATGTGTTGAATCCTAGCAACAATATATCCTATCCATATGTATTTGGGCTGGAATTGACGAATAAGCAATATTAATAATAGTTTTATTAGTGTGTAATAGAAATCGAAATGGGGCGTGGCCAAGCGGTAAGGCAGCGGGTTTTGATCCCGTTATTCGGAGGTTCGAATCCTTCCGTCCCAGGTTGTGTCTATCAGAAACGACCAATTGGATCATATCATATCATATCCAATATTAAAAAGAAAATAAAAAACATACACACAAAAAAAAAAAAATATGTATAAAATGAAGGAGATTCGTTAAGGGAAAAAAGATATATATATATATCTGTGAGTCCTTAAATATACATAATTACTTAGGGTAACAATTGTTCTTTGTATATTGTATACAAATAATATATATACCAATTGTATAGAAAAAAAAATGAGAGGAGTCCTTATTTTCTCTTTCAGATGAAAGAAAGAATAATGACCTTCGTTTTACCTTAGACAATATCTTTTCTATTCCATACACATGAAAACAAATAAACTTTATTCTGAATCTATTTATGTTTTAAATGAAACAATTGAGAATGAAATTGGACATGATGAAAATTTGTATCTCTTTAGTGAATGAGATATCTGCTACAAATTTTTAGCTACTTATTGGGATTGCGTCGACTTGTTGATTGAATTAGGGATCAAATTAAGTAATGAACGAAAATATGTTTTCCAATCATGACCTGAAGTCGGAGATTCTTTAAACTCGTTTTCTTTTTTTTTTTATGAATCTTTGGTACTCGAGGGAAGTGTGAGAAATCGATATTGTCGAGAAACTTCTGACCTTTCCAGGTCATTGGAATAGCTTATTTGGTTAAAATTCTTTTGTTCGGATATTTGAAATTTATTAAGGTCCTTCTTTTGAGGTTTATAGTTTATTTGTTCAAGAAAAATGGGCTCCTTCATGATTAATCGTCCCGAACAATCTGTTAAAGATGTAAATAAGTCTTAAGTAAACTTTCGTATTCGTATTTTTTTTAGAAATGTGTTTCACTCATACGGGGTTCAAAAATTTGATCTTTGCCGATCCTTCTCCGAAAAATCCCTATCCATCTATAGATAGTATAGTATAGTCCATACAGATCGGTCCCCTCGAACCAATGACTATTCATGATTCCATATTGAATCAACCCCATATCGGTTAAAAATTTTATTAGAGAAATGTTATTTTTATGTTAAAACATCGTTTCAAACGATGTGGTAGAAAGCAGCGTGCGGCTTGAAGGACATGATCGGCTGTGGATTCTTACATCCACCATTTTTTATTTCTATAAGAATGAAGATGCTCTCAGCTCGACATAGTTTGTTCTATTCCACCAGTAACCTAATTTGTGTTAGGTTCTAATTTCATAAAAATTTAATGAAATGGTACATGATGAAGTTCGAATAGAAAAAAGTATGGATTTAGTTATCAAGGGGAAGAATATAGGGTTAATGACGATCAATAGGTTGGACCCACTTTGTAAGTATATCCTTAATATATAAATCGAAAGGTTCAAATTTTAAATTCAAACAAGTTGGGCATAAAAAAAAGTAAGATTTGTCGGAATTGGTAAAATTTTTTGATAAAAAGTGTATCATGACGGAATCAATTGTTGGTATAAAAAAAGGGCATGTTGCTGCCGTTTTTGAAGGAATAAGGATCACTGAAGTAATGTCTAAACCCAACGATTTCACAAAATAAAGATAAAGGATTCCGGAACAAGGAAACGCTATTTTCAATTGTCTCAACAATTTGATCAGAATGAGTAAAGGAAGAAAAAGATATTCGAGACGAGATAAACAAAAGAATTTATAGACAGCTCAATAAATGTCTAAGGAGTTCCCCTCGAACTCTTTCAGAATTACTCAACTTGAGTTATGAGTACGAATGAGACTTCTTTTTTCCGCAAGGAAGAAGAAAAACTCACTTAAATTAAATCATAGTCTAATTTATGATTTTATAGGTCCAATTGTCGATTATTTGTATACTTAATATACATCTACAGAAATTATAGGCGTTTGATTTTTTTCTTGGGCCGTATTTTTCTGTTAAAATTTCTTATTTATGTTGTGTCAACACGAGGCCTTCCTTTATTTCCTTAATGAATTTTATCAACATTCATATTGACAATGTTGTATCGAACGAATATAATTGGATCGTAGATAAATGGATCTGTTTATCCCTACCTCGGATTTATTTTTTCCTTTACTTAAGTCAAATGACGGGTTTGCCGCATTTACTGTACGTAAAAGACTTTTTTTCTTAACAAAAAATGGACCAAGATAAAAATGGGTGTCAATCTTGAAATCTATATTGTATTTTTAATCCGTTGTTTTTTAATCCAACCTGTTCCTTTTGATATTTTGGTGTTTATAAATTTTAGAAATTATGGATCATAAAATAAAGATTTTATGTTTAGATTTGATTTGTTGCTAGTTCCATTTTTAAGTTTGACGGGGTCCTACGCGGTGCAATCCAATTTATTTCTTTAATTTCGATCGTATCTACACTACATTATTTATCTGGGTTGCTAACTCAATGGTAGAGTACTCGGCTTTTAAGTGCGACTAGGATCTTTTACACATTTGGATGAAGCAACGAATTCGTCCAGACTATTGGTAGAGTCTATAAGACCACGACTGATCCTGAAAGGTAATGAAGGAAAAAACAGCATGTCGTATTAAAATATAAATTGATATAGTTAATCAAATGAATAAATTCATTTGATTAACTATTCAAATAGAACTTTTGGTTGATCCTTACTGGATCATTACAAAATATTGTTTTGGTTTTTGGAAGGGGACAGATTTTTTGTTTGGTCTAGTGAATAAATGGATAGAGTCCTATGGCTCCAATTCTGGTAAAACAAAAAGCAACGAGCTTATGTTCTTAATTTGAATAATTACCCGATCTAATTAGACGTTAAAATTTTATTAGTGCCTGATGCGGGAAAGGGTTCTCCTATGAGTGGACCATTGATTCTTTTTTTTTATGAATCCTAACTATTCTCTCTTATGGATTGGAGACGTATGTGTATAAGAAAGAGTATACTGATAAAGAGAATATAATTTTTTCCAAAATCAAAAGAGCAACTGGGTTGCAAAAATAAAGGCTTTTTTTTTACTCTCTTGTAATTAGAATATAACATAAACCAATTGGATAGAAAAAGAGAAGAACGAGATTCATCGATTGGGCTCTCAGTCTCGGGGGTATATCTTTTTTCGTACTATATCGTATTTTTAGTATATACTAGGTATATACTGTATAGTATATATATATACTATAATACCCTGTTCTGACCATATTGCACTATGTATCATTCGACAACCCCAGACATGTACCCTTTCACTCTTTCAAGTGGATAAATGTAAATGCAAGAATTACAAGGATATTTAGAAAAAGATAGATCTCGGCAACAACACTTCCTATATCCGCTTCTATTTCAGGAGTATATTTACACACTTGCTCATGATCATGGTTTAAATGGTTCGATTTTTTATGAACCCATGGAAATTTTTTGTTATGACAATAAATCTAGTTCCGTACTTGTGAAACGTTTAATTATTCGAATCTATCAACAGAATTATTGGATTTCTTCGATGAAAAATTCTAGCCAAAATAGATTTGATGGGCACAACAAAAATTTATATTCTCCTTTTTTTTCTAAAATGGTATCTGAAGGATTTGCAGTTATTTTGGAAATTCCATTACCCTCCCTAGAAGAAAAAGAAATAAAAAAATATCAGAATTTACGATCTATTCATTCAACATTTCCTTTTTTAGAGGACAAATTTTTGCATTTAAATTATGTGTTAGATCTACTAATACCCTATCCTGTCCACCTGGAAGTCTTGGTTCAAATTCTTCAACGGTGGATTCAAGATGTTCCTTCTTTGCATTTATTGCGATTCTTTCTCCATGAATATCATAATGGGAATAGATTTATTCGTAGTAATAAATCTATTTACGTTTTTTCAAAAAAAAATAAACGACTATTTCAGCTCCTGTATAATTCTTATGTATCTGAATATGAATTTGTATT